TAGAGTTTAAATCTTGTATTTGCAAAACACATATTTTATCTTAAAATAAAACCCCTTTAATATAATAAAAATAAAAAAAAAATTAAAAAAACCATAACACCATAACCGTTACTTTTTAAATACATATTTCTTAATAAACTTATATAAGAAAAAAAGCTATAACCACTTAAATTAATACCATTCAAAAATAAATCCATAAACTTAATATCAGTCACAACATAAATTCTTTTTTTAGCCAAATAATCTACCAAAAATTTAAAAATTAATTCTTTAAAAATAACCTTTAAAACCATATAAGAAACAAACACCATTATAAAAACATAAAAGAGTGGTGTATAAAAATCAATATATAAAAAAAGAGATGGAATGTTCAATATATTTATATTTATTCATCACAAAAAAAAAACAGAAAAAATCACCAACAACAAGCTTAAAAAATTTACCATAAAACTGTTTCTATAATTATTAACAAATTTATCGAAACTCAAAAAAAAACTTTTTCACAAACGATAACTATAACCAAAAGTCATAAATACAGACATAAAAAACATCAAATTAAAAAAAATCATAAAAAAATTAGAAAAAAAAAACTCTAAAATAAAATCTTTACTAACAGCACCTCTAGAAAAAACCAAACCACATAAACAAAACAAAGTAACCAATAATTGTAACTGAATAAATATAGGTAAATTTCCATTATTACCATAACCCCGACCATCCTGCTGACCAAAAGAACAATGAATAATATAACCAACCTGTATAAATAAACAACTTTTAAATAATGCATGTCTAACCAAATGTAAAAAAGAAATAAAACCTAAACCTAAGCCCAAAGTCAATATAGAAAAACCCATTTGAGATAAAGTACTTAAAGCAACAACTTTTTTTAAATCTTCTTCTACTAAAGCTGCAATTCTAGAAAAAAACATAGTAAACAAACCAATAATTAAAATTACTGTAGAAATACCTTTATTCAACAACACAATATCAAAATTTAACAAAAGAATCAACCCTGCAGTCACTAAAGTTCTACTGTGAACCAAAGAGCTAACAGGAGTAGGGGCCCTTATAGCTTTTGGTAGCCAACTGCTAAAAGGAAATTGAGCGCTTTTAGTAAAAGCAGCCAGTAACAATATCAAAATAATATAAAAACTAAACATCCTCAAACTTAAAAAATAATACCCACTAAAAATCGAAACACAAAAAAAAATAAATATAAAATAATCACCCAAACGATTTGTTAAAGCTGTATTTATTGCCCCCCTACACCTATCTCAATTATTATAAAATAAAACCAAAAAAAATCTTGAAATTCCCAACAAATCTCAACTTAACATTATAGTATAAACCCTATTCCTAAAATTCAACATAAACATTCTCATTACAAAAATCAATAATATAAAACAATAGTAACTAAAATTTAACTCTCTATTCATGTAATAAGTACTAAAAATTAATACCCCCAAAGTAACCAAAAATAAAATAAAAGAAAATAAAACACTATTAAAACTTAAATTAAATTTCAGCGATATAAAATCCCACTCTAAGAAAAAAAAACTTAACTTAATTTCAGGTAGAAGCCAAACACAAACACAACCAAAAAAAAAAAACAAACTAATCAAAAAAATAAAAAAATTAATTATAATTTAAAATAAAAATAATAATTATCTTCAGTAATATAATATAAATTTTATAAAACTTCAAATTCATATGTCTTTCCTTTCGTACTCAACATCTTAATAAAAAATACTTATCAAGATAAACAATTCTATTTCACAATGAATTAAACTAATATCAAGTCCAATTATTTAAAAGAAGAACAATCTTAAATTACTAAACTTTCTCCTTTTTTAGAATATTGGAATACAACATCGATGTAAAACTAACCTTACTATAAGAACTAGATCAGGTATGATTTTCTGTTAACTCCGAAGAAATTCTTTTAAATATCAATAGTAATAAAAAATTATATAATATTCTACCCTAGAAAACTTACCAACATAACTCATGAAATATTGATAATAGAATTTCCGAAGACTTATCTTTGTATAAGTATACCTATTTTTTATTAAATAGATATTAAATTCAACAATAAAATATAAAAAGAACCAACCAATAACTCCATTCATACTGGAACCCATTAAAAGCACAAATTATTTTGCTACCTTAGTGTCCTCACGCTAAGACGGCCATTTACAATCATCATAGGGCAGAAGTCAGCTTTAATTTAAAACCTAAGTCTTTAAAAAACATTTGATCACGACTTCAAGTTCTTTTATTAAATTATAACAATTAATCTTATTTATTTAATTTACTAATTCAAAAATTTTTTATTTAATAAAAATTTACTAAATAATAATAAAAATAACAATAACTAAAAAAGAACAAGTTGAAAAACTACAATAATAAACACTACAAATTATTAATATCCTAAACATTCTAATTAAACATATAATTTTCTAATATTTTCTTCTAAAAAAGTTATCATAAAAGACGACATATCAACTCCAAAAATAATTATTTTTATTATGAAACAATAAAACTATTTATTCTTCTACCTTTTATTTCTATTTTTCATTAATAATAAAATTTTCTTCCGATAATATGCAATATTAATAATTAAAAAACAAAATATTTTTAAGCCCCCCATTCTTTTGTACCACAAACAAACATTTTTAAATAAACTAAAAAGCTTTAATCTATACTTACATAACATCAACTTTTAAAATTATCTAATAAAGTAACTTCTAAAACAATAGGTATAAAACTGTGATTTGCACCACAAATTTCTGAACATTGACCATAAAAAACACCCACTAAAGGAAAACTGTAACAAAGAGTTCTTAAAACCCCACTTATAGCATCTAACTTTACAGATAAAGAAGAGAGAGCTCAAGCATGAATAACATCTGCTGAAGTAATACAAAAACGGATATTCACATCACAAGGAATAATACAACGATTATCTACTTCTAATAAACGTAATTCTCCTAAACTTAATTGATCTAAAGACTTCATATATGAATCAAATTCCAAACCGGGGATGTCACTAAACTCATAACTTCAATATCACTGGTGACCAGTCACTTTCACTGTTAAACCCCTATCCAAATTCATTAAACCATAATAATATAACAAGCTAAGAGAAGGTACCATTTGTATTAATAAAATAAAAGTAGGAAAAACACTACATAACAACTCACCAAATTGATATTCAATTTTCTTTCTTTTGAAGTAAAATTCTCTAATAAATAAATAAAAAAATAAAAAACAAACAAAAGATAAAACACCAAATAATAAACTACAATTAAACCCATGAAACCAATCTATATAACTAGAAAACAAACTGCCAGAAAACATTAAATTATAATCTTGAAAAAAATTTATCAAAAATTCCTATAAAAATTTTCCTTTAAAAAAAGACATACAATAATATTCAAGAATATCAACAAAAATATCTTAACGTCCCAAACGTTATATTTTAAAATAAACTAATTGTTGAACATAATTAAATAATTCAAATTAATTTACCATATCATCATTCTATATAAAATCCCCCCAAAATAAAAAAAAATAAAAAAACAAAACTAACAAACGAGCTTATATCAGAAACCAAAATTCCCAAAAACATTACAATCTCCAAATCAAAAACAACAAACATTAATATCATAATAAAAAAATGAATTCTAAAAGAATTTTGAATTTTACCTACGCTTACAAAACCACATTCAAAAGAGCCCACCCTATTATTTATAATACACTTAAAACTTAATAAAAAATTAATAAAATAAAAAAACAATAACAAAAAAAAAGAAAAAAACAATACCATTAATAAAACTAAAATAAAACCACCGTCATCCACTATAAATTCATATTTCATAAACAAAATTATTATTCCTGCACGTACTAAATTAAAAATTAATTTTTCGAACTTCTATAACTAAAGTAAATTTCAGATTGCCTACTATGACCAAAAACATAACCACCTAATCTATATTCTGGACTACTATTGATATAATAATCTACTAATACCAAACGGTAACTAAAAAAAGACTCTAACAATACATAAATAAACAAAAACAATCCAAAAGTCCTAATTAAAGAACCATAAGAAGCAATAACATTTCAAACAGAATAAATATCAGGATAGTCTAAATATTTACGTGGAAACCCGTGTAATCCTGCAAAATGTAAAGGAAAAAAAGTTAAATTTACTCCTAAAAACATTAAAATAAAAACTGCGGTTATTACCAATTTATCATAAACAAAACCTGTAATAAAACTTCACCACAAACTAACTCCAGTAAAAATACCAAAAACTGCCCCTAAACTTAAAACATAATGAAAATGACTAACAACATAATAAGTATCATGTAAAATAATATCCAAACTAGAGTTTGACAAAACAACCCCTGTCAATCCACCTATAGTAAATAAAAAAATAAAACCTAAAACCCAAACCAAAACAGGATTATAAATTATCTTCATACCAAACAAAGTTGCCATTCATCTAAAAACTTTAACTCCTGTAGGAACAGCAATTACTATAGTTGCCGCAGTAAAATAGGCACGTGAATCTAAATCTATTCCTACAGTATATATATGATGAGCTCATACAACACAACCAACTAAACCAATACTTAAAATAGCATAAACTATACCTAGTGATCCAAAGACCTCCTTCTTTCCAGTCAAATATAAGGTAGATTGTCTAATAATACCAAAAGCAGGCAAAATCAAAATATAAACTTCAGGATGCCCAAAAAATCAAAACAAATGTTGATAAATTAAAGCATTACCACCATTTCCAGGATCAAAAAAAGAAGTATTCAAATTACGATCAGTTAATAATATAGTAATAGCTCCTGCTAAAACAGGTAAAGATAACACTAATAAAAAAACAGTCACAAAAACAGTTCAAACAAATAAACTTATATTCTCCAAACTAATTGATCTACTACGTAAATTTTTAGTGGTACATATAAAATTAATACCTCCTAAAATTGAACTAACTCCAGCACAATGTAAACTAAAAATAGCCAAATCCACTCTACTTCCTGGATGCCCCAAAGTACTTAAAGGTGGATAAACTGTTCAACTAGTACCACAACCTGTATCTACAAAACTAGAAACCAAAATTAAAAAAATGGCTGTAGGTAATAATCAAAAACTTATATTATTTAAACGTGGAAAACTTATATCTGGAGCTCCTAATATCAAAGGCAATATCCAATTTCCAAAACCTCCAATTATAGTGGGTATAACCATAAAAAAAATTATTAAAATAGCATGGGCTGTAATAACAGAATTATACAACTGACCATTACCTATAAAAAAGCCCGGACCGGCCAATTCTAAACGAATAATTAAAGATAGACTAGTTCCAACCATTCCAGACCATAGACCAAAAATAAAATATAATGTACCAATATCCTTATGATTAGAACTCTCTAACCAGATATCTTTCCAACTAACCTTATTATATGAACTAATAGAAACAATTTCTGAAAAAAAGGGGTGAAAAAAAAAGCATAATTCACGCGTAGCCCCTCTTAAAAAAAAAAAAAAATATTTATCTCTCCCGTCTTCCTACGGTAAAATTTAATATATTACAGTTAACCAGAATACATTAAATATCATTAAAATTAAAGGGTAAGAAAAACTTACATTTCAAATTCTAAAATCAATAAAATTTTTACCTATCAAAGAATTGGTAATTAAATATAAAGAATAATAAAAAGAAAATAAAAAGTATACAAAAATAATAAAAAAAATAAATTTCATTGTTATTATACTATTTGTAATTACTATAAATTCACATAAAAATGATAAAGAAGGAGGTACCCCTCTATTTGACAAAAAAATCAAAACAAATATAATTCCTACTAATATACTAGAATTAAAAAAACCATTTATAAAATAAATTATACGGCTAGAAGAAATATGATAAAACTCACCAATTAAATAAAACATCAAAGTCGAAGTATATCCGTGTGCTAACATTAATATAAATCCCCCTACTTTACCCCTTATCCTAATAAAAATTAACGATAACAATAAAAAACTTATATGAGTAACAGATGAATAAGCAGCTAACGATTTAGAGTCTCTTTGAAAAACACAACAAAAAGAGCCCAAAATTATCCCCAAAAAAGCAATAATCATTCAAACATTATTATGGACATATTTCATACTACCCAAAATTCGTAAAAATCCTGAAGTTCCCAATTTTAATAACAACCCAGCCAATAATATACTTGCCCTAGTAGGGGCCTCTACATGGGCCTTAGGTAATCACAGATGTAAAAAATAAATAGGAAATTTCATTATAAAACCTAAACTCAAAATAAAAAACATCTCTCAAGACATCAAAAAATCAAAATAAGATATAACAAAAAGAAAATTTCTTTTAAAATAAACAAATAAAAAAGGAAAAACAAAAAAAGCCGCATAGAATATCATATAATAAGCAGAATTAACCTTTTCAATTTGAAAACCATAACCTAAAATCATAACTAAAATAGGAAACATTGACAACTCAAAAAAGATATATAATATTATTATACTACTCGGTATAAAAAATAAAATACTAATTATAACTAATATTCTTGATAAAATTAACAAATTATTTCTTTTTTCTCTTATAATAATAATACCCAAAATAAAAATTCTCATAATAACTATCAATACACCTACGTACGACTCTGTTACTATAAACCTTCCACCTCAAGAAATAGAATTAAAAATCAAAAAACTAAACAATAAAATAAAAAGAAAAAAATAAACTGGTTTCATAAATCAAACTAAACTCAAAAGAAAAATTTCTAACAAAGCTACCTTAAACCTTATAATTACAAGTTATATATTCTATTTTTAAAATACGATAGCTTAATATGACCATCAATAAACAAACACAAATAAAAATAATCAAACTACATCTACAAAATGTCAATATAAAATACCAAATTCTAACCCTAAATGATGATTATAATTAAAATGATGCTTTAATAAACGTAAATAATTAAATAATAAAAATAATCCACCACACAAAACATGAATACCGTGAAATCCAGTAGACAAATAAAAAATACTCCCAAATACACCATCCGATATAGAAAAACTTGAATCATAATACTCAGCTGCTTGAATTGATACAAAATAAAAAGCTAAAATAATAGTAACCAACAAACTTAACCTAGTTTCTTCATTTCTTAATAATTCATAGTGAGCCCAGGTTACAGAAACCCCTCTACTTAACAAAATAATAGTGTTTAATAAAGGTACACCAAAAGGATTCACTAAATGAATACCTATTGGAGATCAAATTTCCCCCAATTCATGAGCAGGTACCAAAGCTGCATCAAAAAAAGTTCAAAAAATACTAAAAAAAAACATAAATTCACTAAAAATAAATAATACTATTCCGAATTTAAAACCATCTATTACAAAAAAATTATGATAACCTCTTAACCCTTCTATTGAAATATCCTTACCCCAAGCAAAAGAAATAAACAAAACAACTAATAAATTAAAAATAAATATTCATATAATTCCATATTTAAAAAACATCACAAAAGAAGTAGTTAAACCTAAAGATCCAAAAAACAAATAAAAAGCATATCTAGAAAAACTAAGAATATGAAAATTGTGAAACAATACATATTTTTATCTTTAGATTCTAAATCCAATATATTACTTATACTAAATATGTAATCAAACAATTTACGGCTCCCTATAAAAACCAATAATAACAATAAACCCAAAATAAAATAAATACAAGAAAATAACGAGCTTAACAGAATATAGGGATCTTCAACAGTACACTGTCCCAATCAACTTAAAATAACTGAAGAAACAATAAAAGTAAATACTAATAATTTATTTAAATTAGTTAAACAAGAAGTATAATTATCTACCAAACTAAAAAAATAAAAAAAAACAATTCTCATTAATAAAGCAATAACACCTAAAATCTTATTAGGAATAGCACGTAAAATAGCATATGCAAATAAGAAATATCATTCAGGCACAATATGGACTGGGCTTATTATAGGATCAGCTTCAATAAACATCTCGGCATCCCCTAAAACATAAGGATATAATAAAACTATAACAAAAAAAAACAACCAAAAAATCAAATTATATATATCTTTACCCCAATATTCAGGAGCAAAACAAATTTTATCATAGTCACCGTGACAATAAAGACTAGAGGTACTTCCAGTTCTATGTAAAAACAACAAATGAATTAATACTAAAACCAATAAACCTCACGGTACCAAAAAATGTAAAACAAAAAAAAATTTTAATGTAGCTCCAGTAACTCCAAACCCTCTTCAAATTCAAACAACAATTGTAGGCCCTCAAATAGGAATAACCCTTAATAATCTAGTAATAACAACTGCAGCTCAAAATCTTATTTGTGCTCACACTAAAACATAACCCATAAAAGCCTCCATTATAACTAACAAATAAATAGTTAAACCTGACATTCAAACTTTTTTTAAACGATAACTTATAAAAAATAATCCTTTAAAAATATGCATATACAAAAAAATAAAAAATAATCTTGCACCATTAAAATGAAAAACACGAAAAATTCAACCAAAATTAACCTCATATATAATATATTGAACGGTAGAAAAGGCTATTAAACTATCTGCCGTATAATAGAAAGCTAGAAAAGTACCAGTCAAAATTTGAAAAAATAAAACTATACCCAATATTCTTCCAAAATTCCAGCTTAAAGTTAAACTTTTTCTTGAAGGTAAAGAAAAAACTAAACCATTAACAAACCCTAATAAATTTTTTATATTTATCACTCCTAAAATTCTCTACTTCTTCAGAGTAACATTTTTATATAAACTAAAAGAGTTAATTGTAACTAGCCCCTTTTGCACCAAAAACAAATATTCTTTCTAAACTAAATTACAAAAAAAAGATGTTTTTCTTTTTGAGCCGTAAACAAACATAGTAATATCTATTTAACATCTTACCCTATCCTAAGGAACTTTACCTTATCAAGATAATATAATCTAATTTTACTAATAGGGTTTCCTCTAAATGACACAAATAAGAGTCAAAGGAATAATTATAAAATATAATATTTTATTATTATTTTGTAATCATAAATTACTTTTTATTCTTAAATTAATTAATCAAAAAACAAAAGACAAAATAGATAAAAATATCAAAAACAACAAAAACATAATCATAAAACTATCCAACTTCAAAACTTCACTTAAAGAAAAAATCTTAACAAAAAAAGAAACACTAAAAGGAATATTTAAAAAAACCAAAACCGTCTCCCAATTAGTAAAATTCAACCTTTGTTTTGAATATTTAGCAATCAACAACAATATCAAAAAAACATAATATAAAAACAAAAACAAACTGTTAAAAAAAGAAAACAATAAACCTATAATTATTCAATTAAAAGATTCTGTAGAAGAAATTACAATTAAATTTTTATATCTTTTCAACAAAAATATCTGAAAATAACAGACCAATAGACCAACCACCAAAAAAAAAATTGCATCTATCCAAAAAAGTTGCAATAAAATTACTAAAAAAGGCAATTTTTGAAAAGTTAGAAATCATATTAAATTAAAACCAAAAACACCGTTTACAACACTAAAAACTCAAAAATGAAGTGGGGAAACACCAATCTTTATAACAACAATAAAAAATTGATAAAAACTTGAATACATAATCAAAAAAAACAGACCTAAAACCTCCTGAATAACAAAATAATTAAAAACTCTTCTATAATTACCAACTCTTTTATTTAATATAATAAAAACAACAGTTATCAACAAAAAAACGCTTCATCAAACAATAACATTTCTTCTTAATAAACCCAGTAAAGTCAAAAAAATAACAAAAAAAAATAAAAAAACAAACAAAAACAAGCAGGAATAACCTATAGTAAATTTAGAAGACTTACCTAAAACTTGTCAACTGATTATATATCTTCTGCGCTTAAAACAAATGCATTTCATATGCTATATCAGTAAATAAGATGTGAAATTTCATCACCAGATTAAAAGTCTGGCACTTTAAACTTAAGCTAACATCCTAATTTTTTTTATTCATTTAAATATAAATAAACCAAACGAGAAAAAACATAACTTTGAATAAAAAAAACAAAACACTCCATCATAATAGCTAACACACAAATTCATACGTATTTTTCCATCAATATTAATTCAAACATCTTATATAAAACTCTTCTAATTAAATGACCAACCATAATATTGACTGTTAAACGAATAGTCAACGATATAGGACGGGAAAACTCACTAACAGATTCAATGGCTAATAAAACTAAAGTTTTCAAATAAGAATCACCTCTTTTTCTTATATAAACAGAAAATTTTTCCCTAGAAATAAAAGTTAATAAAGTACTTATTCAAGCAACAGAGGCATAAATAAAAGTAAAATTCAATATACCACAAGGGCAAAAAGAATAAGTAAAATATCCTCCAAAACAACAAACTAATAAAATAATAAAAGTAAAAATTGAAATTAAAGAACTCATAGGTATCAAGCTAGTATAACTGAAGACATCCACCAAACTTTTCAAAAATAAACTTACCAAAATATTCATCATACTTTCCTTAAAATAAAATAAATATTGCAAAACAAAAAAAAACATAAAAATATCTAAAAAATAAACTTGATTAATTTTAATAAAACATAACTACATAATAAATCAAAAAAATCAAAGAAATAGGAAGTAATTTAAATCAAAATAAACTCATTATTAAATCATAACGATAACGTGGAAAAGACCTACGAATAAAAATTAATAAAGAAAAAATAAAAAAAGAAAAAAACATAGAAAAATCAAAAAACAAAACAGAAGAAAGAACACTAAAAAAAATTAAACTTCCATACTCCCTTAAAAACAATAAAACAAAAGCAACGCTGGAAAATTCCGTGTTAAAACCACTAACTAATTCTCTTTCCCCCTCTGCAAAATCAAAAGGTGCCCGATTCAATTCCGCAATAACCATGATTAAAAAAGGAATATAAACCACCAACAAACTTAAAGTAAAACCAGCATAAAAACTAAAATTATTATTATGAACAATAATACACAATACATACAAAGAAAAAGCAATTTCATAAGAAATTCTTTGGCTTCTTGCTCGAATAGCACCGATTATTCTATATTTAGATTTTCTTACCATTCCACTAATCAAAACAGTATAAACAGAAAAACCAATCAAACATAAAAAAAATAAAACCGAATACTCAAAACTTAAAAAATCAAATACAAAAGGAAGAACAAACCATTCTAGATATATAACAACAAAAGAAATTCCAGGAACCAGTAAAAAAGAAATATTGGAAGAATGGATCGGCAATTTTTGCTCTTTTTTTAACAATTTAACACCATCTAATATAGCTTGTAAAATCCCTATAAAACTAACTTTATTGGGACCTAAACGATTCTGACTTAAACTTAACAGATGACGTTCATACAAAGTAATAAAAGCAATAGCTTGTACAATACAAATTATTATCAAAATAACTAAAAAAAGTGTTATAACCAACAAGGGCAAAAAACTTTAGATTTACAATCTAATATTATTATTTAACTATACCCTTCAATTCCTTAAGAGTATACCTTTTGATTAACAGTCAACAATTCTTAATTAAACTAACTCTTAATCAAAAACTACGAATAAAAATTCATAACCTGCTTTCAAAGCAAGTTAAATAATAGTTCATTTACTAGATTAAGGTTCCCCTTAATCTACTTTACTACAACTTACTCCCCTGGGGGCAATTGATGGATGATTTGTACCGTCCTTAGATAATCTTCAAAAATACATTAAAAATTTTTTACTGTCTTTTACATTTTCAAATATTATGCCAATAATATTATCCACATTATAAAATAATGTAGGCCAAATCTTACTTTAATCATATACCAGGTATTTATCTGTTTTTATAGAAAATTTAATCTTTAATTACTACCTTTAAGATTTAAATAAACGATCATACATGCGAAAATAAATAAAGCAGCCAATGAGGGTTCTCAATTACTACTCAGCCTCCAAAGATAATTTAAAAAACCTGCCAATATCCTTTCAGTTTAAATACAACTTTACTTCTGCTCTTTTAATATTTGTCTAACTAGGTTCTACTCTAGTTCGTTCAATCAAAATTTAAAATTACAAACAACAACTATACAAAAAATTCTAATTCTACCTTATAATTTTTAAAGTTCTATAAAAAAATTTGTAATAAACATCAATTAAAGTACAAGTTTAAAACGTATAGCCGATTATTCTGGAACATTAATTATACAAACGATAATTTGCCAAGGTTGAATTTCATTGCCTATTCAATAAATCAAAATTAGATAATATCATTTTAAATCATCTTAAACCATGATCAAATTTAAAATTTTTAAGCGTAAAACTCCATAAGATATAATCCACTTCCTCGAAAAAGAAGCATACTAATATATACTATTATCTCTTATACAGAAATCAATTTTTAGTTTTGAAAACTAATAGTTTAAACTTAACTTAAATCTGTTTAAAAAATACAATAATCACTCCCATAAAACTTCATACAACCAACTATAACAATTATACCTAAAATACTAGAAATTACAGAAAAACACATAAAATAAAAAAAAAGTATTTCAGAAAAAATATTAGAAAAAATAATAAACAAATTCATTATCAAAAATTCCAAAGAAATCAAAATAAATATCAAACGCTGTCATTTAAAAAACAACATAAATATACTGACAAACAAAAAAATAATTTGTTTTGTTCAGTAAAACAAAAGAGGAAATCCCCCCTGTCTTTCCTACAATAATACCTATTGGTATATTAAACGTACTAATAACCTAAAATCTTATAATTAAATATAAAACTCTTAAAACCTTACACAAGACCCAAAAAACTTAAAAGAAAAAAAATAGCAACAATATTATATAGCATTTTGATATCTAAAATACCTAAAAAAACTATAAAATGTCAATCATTATTTCTAAATAAATCTATACAAAAAAAAATCAACATAACCCTTAAAAAACTAATAATAAGACAGAATAATAAAAAATAAAAAAAAAATTCACCAGGAATTTTTAAATCAAAAAAAAATAAAAAACACAGCAATCAAAATACTAAAGAATTTAAAAAAAGAATTAAATAACGCCAATTATATAAATTTAATTTCAACTTCAAACCTAAAATTATCAAAAATAAAAGAAAAATAGAAGTAGCCATATTAAAACCCATATTAAAACGCCTTACAGTATTATACTAAATCTTTCGTAGGGCTCCAGAAAAATTCAAAAAAAAACTGCTAAAATTTATAAAAAAAACCAAAACTACTAAAATATATAAAAAAACAAACCAATAAACTTTACAGTAAAATCCTGATAAACTGAGCCCCCCCTCTCCAATTCTGACCGACATGTCGTAAAATAAAAAAAATATCCTTAAAAAGAAACACAAAACAAACATTTTTCTCTCTGCTACACTAAATTTTGATAAACTAGAAAAATAAACCAAAATAACAAAAATACCTCTTAAAAATAGTAAACAAATAAAATAAGAAAATCAAATATGCAAACCAAAAGAAATAATAGGTATTCTAAATAACAGAGAACAAATCAAGAAAAACCTTCTTTTTATAGGATCAATATTCATGTAGCTAATTACACCACCAAAAACAGCTAGAAAAAAAAACACCGTCAAAATAGAATTCTTTATAAATATTCAAAAATTTAAAATTCTTATAATCCCTTAACCCTCTGATTGGAAATCAGATATACTTAAATTATACTAAAGAATCACAACAAAAAATAAAATTTAAACCCTCTTATTGACAATAAGAAATACTTTTTATACTAAAACTTTATTATAAAAAGCTCATACCAATTCAGTGTAAATGAATCATTCTAATTAAACTAAAGCTTTTCAGCCCAATCGTAGTACAATTAAACCTTCCTTTTCTTTAACTCGGGTGATAAATTTTCCTCACTACATCCCGGGGTGTAAGGAGGTGATGTTGATGTAAAACGTAGTGGGGGATCAGGCCCACTCTATAATAAACATCAACCCATTCCACTTCCTGACAAGTGAAATATTGATGTAGACTGTAGTGGGGTATCAAACCCACTATAATATACATCAACCCATCTCACCTCTTTACAAGTGGAATATTTAATGTAGTCCACAGTGAGGTATCAGGTCACTCTCTATAGTACACATCAACATTCCACTTCTTTACCCGAGGATGCGGCGAGGAATCTTACCTCCCTACTAAAGAAAATTTAATAAGAGAAAACCACCTTAAGGGTATGAACCTTACAGACTAAAATATCCTATCTTATTATCAGAACATAGATGTATTTATATACTATATTATATAATTAAACGGTATACCCTTTTATGTAAGCATTACTATACCAAAATAGATGTTCTCCCATTTAATATTAATATATAAAAATATACCAATAACATCTATATATTATATTATAAAGCTATTTAAAAATAGCTTTTATAAAATTTCTCCTGGAAATTTATAAAAATATTTATTAATTCATAAATTAATAAATATAATGTTTTTATAAAGTATATTATACAAATTTTCCCTGGGGAAACCTTATATCCTTTTAATTTGCAATTAAATATACTTTTATATAATAAAGGTTCCCTTTAAAAAAGTTTATTCACAATTATCCAAAAAAATTATATAAAATCAATTAACTAAAACTTATACCGTAAAAAAATATTATAAGGCACCCCCCTTATACACATTAAAATAAAGCACGTTTCCTATCCATACTAATTTTAGGTTCATATAGAAGAAAAAAAGCCTAATTCTTTAAAATTTAAATTTCTTTTTAAATTTCAAAATTTAAATCATTAAAATTAGAAAACTATAAAT